CAACCTTTTTTTTTATGATTATTTTATTATTAGAAAATATCGAAATATAGATTTATATACTAGAACTATATTCTATAATAATATAGAATGTCGGTTGTAATGAGTGATTCATGAATATTTATAAATATAAATGAAGAATCAAAAAATTCTATGCAATTCTGGGAGACGAAAAGATCCCTCGCATACCACTCCATTATATTGACAATTTCAAAAAACTGTTCATACTATGACATAGTATGATAGCGATTGGGCAAGTAGGCCCCCATCGTCTAGCGGTTCAGGACATCTCTCTTTCAAGGAGGCAGCGGGGATTCGACTTCCCCTGGGGGTAGGGTACTACGAAAGGAAGTTTATCATGGATTACCAAAAAGTTTAAAAAAGATTCTTCCTGGGTCGATGCCCGAGCGGTTAATGGGGACGGACTGTAAATTCGTTGGCAATATGTCTACGCTGGTTCAAATCCAGCTCGGCCCAAAAATTCGTCAATTTACCAAGAGGTGGTATAACCCCCTTGTCTATCAGAAATACCTGATACGGAGATAAAAAAGAATCAAAATTTCTGCTAGATCCCTTACTTATTTCCCTGGGATTGTAGTTCAATTGGTCAGAGCACCGCCCTGTCAAGGCGGAAGCTGCGGGTTCGAGCCCCGTCAGTCCCGACGGATCCAATAAATGCATCAATGAATCTCTCCCTTTTTTATGAAAGGGGCTGGGGGCTTTCATTCCCAAAGCAAGGGGTGATCTTTATTCTTTGTTTGGGTTTGTAACTATGTAACTGATAGAAGTGAAAGGGCAATCTGATGATACTTCAAATAATTGTACAAGAAAGGAAGACGTAAAGTAGGTTAGAGAAAAAAAGGAATTTTGGATGGGGTCAAAAAAATCCAAGTTTGGATTCGGTATGGATAAAAGAACTTCCTATGTTATACTATTCAATTCTCGACAACGAATTGATTTGATAGTTCCGATATTGTTATTCATGATATTGATCGGATTCAAGATAATCGAGATATTTTTTATTGAATTTAAATTTTAAATAAAGGCAAAAGATTTTTCCTCTCTATGGGACCAAATCCCGAGTTATTGTGAAGTAAAAAAAAAACGATGAGATTATGGAAGTTAATATTCTTGCATTTATTGCTACTGCACTATTCATTCTAGTTCCTACCGCTTTTCTACTTATCATTTATGTAAAAACAGTTAGTCAAAATAATTAGTTATTAAGTTTGAATAAAACTTGGGTTCCGAGTTCTTATCAAAAATTGACGAAATGAAAAGGATTCCCATTTCGTGTCTTAAATGAACGGACTATAATTGGAAGATAGTATGGTAAGAAAGAATCATCTATTTCTTTCTACCATACTATCTAGTTATTAGTGTTATTGTAGTGTATTAAAGTTGTACAATCTACAAAGTTGTACTCTAGTATCAAAACAGAGGTTTAGATTGATGTAGATCAATCTACAATATTATCTTGATATATGTGGATATTAATTCCACATATGGAATTAACCTAGAGACCCATTCGTCTTATTTGCTACATCTATTTGTTCTTTATGTTCTGACTATCAAAAAATTGATACAGTTAGATCAACAATTAATCAACAATTAGTAGTACCTCTAGAGGCCGCTTCTTCCCCATACTACGAGTGAAAGCGAAAATGTAAAGACTACCATTAAAGCAGCCCAAGCAAGACTGACTATATCCATGTGAATTATGTCCCCTATCTCTATAAATATGAAGGAATTATCCCATTTTTCCTCACTAATAATAGTGGAATCCATGGCGCAGAGTCAAAAGGGAATTCCGTCCTAACACCCTAACACTAGGGATAAAGCACTCCAATAAATCAACATATAAGAAATTCTTATATGTATGACTTCTAATTGGGATTGGGAAACAAGCAAAATACGTAGTAATATCTTATGTTTTTAATGGAATATGTAATAAAGTAATCATAGGGCCTATTCCGTTTTTGTTGATCTTTCTAAGTAAAAAGCATAAAAATCACTATCTATATTATATCACAAATTCCCCATTTGATCTAACCCGAACCCTATCTCGACGATTATCTCTATGAAAAGGAGACAATATATTCTTGATTAAGGGTTGCCGAAAAGAAATTCTTTTTCCCCTTATCCCGACCAGCACTCAGAGATTCGCGCGAGTCCGTCGTTCGTATATTTCGTATATAAAGTGTCTTCGGCCCCTTTACCACAACTATGAATTCCAATTAGATTTCCTATCAGACTCTCCAATCTAGCAGTCATTGTACACGACATTAATAAATAGTCAAAGGGAATCCCGAAGTCTTGGTAATCCCTCTGCTATTACTAAAAAAGAGCATATTTATTTGAATCCTAGATGCAAGGATTTAGAATCTTTTATACAAACCCCACCCAGCTAAGTTAGAAGCAAACAAGAATGAACAGCCCCTTTCCTTTCTGATAGGCAATCATTCGGCGAGTTATATTAACAGAAGAAGATATTTTGAGTCTT